TGTAATGGAGAAAATACCAATTCAAATGGAATGGATTCAAAATGATGTTACTGCATGAATAGGGATTATAAATTTGACCATTTTCATCCAGTAAATAATATTTAAGTATTTGAAAAATCTGTTTTAAGTTGTCAAGTTGCAAATAGTTAGTTACCAAGATCTGATTATGGGTTATTAAATGGGAAAATAAATCAAAATTATAAATTGGAAAGCCTGTTCCTAACGGGCCCAACGAATTACTAATTGGAATTAGGGGGTTCTTTTTGATTGATTCCTTTATCACATTGGGAGATTTTACATCGTTGAATGGGCCTATTCGAAAACAATTGGATGATGACAAAATTATCAAAGATTGAGATTCCTTATTTCGATTCAACAACGTATGGATAGTTCCTTGATTTGGATTAAGGGATTCTTGAATCCTTGCCTCGGAATAGGAATAAATGGAAGAAAACGGATTGACATTAGCGTGATCTGATCCCTTCTCAGAGATCAATCCTGAACCCGACAGATCATTCCTTTTTCCGGTATAAGAAATAGGTGACTTCGCTAAGTCGATTCTTAGAAAATATCTAAGCAAACCATTTGTCCTTATTTCAACAAAGGAAGCACAGGCCTTTTCGATCTTTTTGTCTTGGTCCCAATTCAACACTAAAGAAGTCCGAACTAATTGAATACTTGTGTCCCAAATTTCAAGAATTGGGTCGTAATAAAGGATATAATTGACAACTCGAAGTTGTAGATTATCACTTTCCTGCAAGAGATCCGGCGGGAAAAGTCTTCCTAAATTTATACCATCCGTTTTTTTATATGGAACTACAGGTTGAACCAAAACAAAATACTTTTTTTCATACCTGGAAAGTTTCATTCGTTGGATATAAAGCCAATTTTTCAATTTTTTGTATTCTTTGGAATTTGGTTTTCCCCCTCCTGGTGGTATCAATCGGAATGCCTTATTTGTCTTTCCAGGAAAATGGATATCTCCAGAAAAGATTATCAGTTTCATTTTTTCTGCTTTTTTCTTCACTCGGACCAATCCGCCTACCCGACTTCTTCTATTTAAAGTGATTTGTGTATCTGCCCCAATAATACTATTGTGCCGTACCATTATGGAAGAAGATTCGGCCAAAATGTGGACTTCCACGGGAATAAAAAAAAATGGATTTACTTCCTTTTGGTATTTTGGCCAAAATACCTTGACTCCTCGATACTCAATCAAATCCTCTTCGTTGACGATTGAATTCAGTTCTCTAGTCTCATATTTAGTAAGTCCTGAGCTCTTTCTTATATATCGAGGATCATCGAAATAAGCAAGAATACTATTTCTACGGAGAATACCATTTCTGGGGATTTCCATTGAGATACCTGAAGAAGGTATTAGTTGGTTCTCGCCTTCTTGAATCGATTCGAGTGGAATGATCAATCTATTTCTTCGCCTCTTTGCCAATAAATCAGAATTGCTGTCGAGAATGGCCGGATATCTGAGATTACAACGACCCGTACATGTCATTCGATTAAGTTCGGAATAATCAGGAATCCTATCTCCTGTTTGATTTTTACCAGAAAAATACGAACTAAAAAATTTGTGTCTCACTTGATTATTAGTTACTGAGGGGTTAGCAATATATCTTGGCTTGACAGAAAGAGAATAAGCGTTCATTTGATCTTGATCCTTGTGGATCGAACAGGGGCCTAGACTGTATCTCCAGGGCTCCCCTAATAATATCCATAAATGACTTGTTTTTGGTAAGAGATGAATATTACCATATGTAAATTCAGGTGCATGGTACACATCGGTATTCCAGTGCATTTCGCCCTCTGAGTCAGAATAAATATGTTTTCGAACCTTCTCTTTCAAATTCAAAGTGGATGTTCTCGCACGAATCTCAGCAATCACCTGTTCTGATTCTACATATTGATCGTTTTGAACTAAAAGAAAACTTTTGGGCGGAATACACACATTGTGTATAATATCTTCACTCTCAATAGTTACATACAAATCTCTAGAACATAGAAAAGCAGGATGTCCGTGACGTGTACGTGTCGGATGAACCAAATCCTCGTTGAATTTGATTTTTCCATTAGAAGGGGCTCGCACATGTTCTGCAGTACCCCCTGTGAATACTCCGCCGGTATGAAAAGTTCTTAATGTTAATTGAGTGCCCGGTTCTCCAATAGATTGACCTGCAATAATACCTACGGCTTCTCCCAATTCGACCAGGTCGTCATGAGCTGGACTCCGGCCATAACATAATTGACAAATCCAAGATGTACTCCTACAAGTAAAGGGGGTTCGAATAGAGATTGGTTGTGCTCTAAAAGTTATGAATCTACTGACAAGTCCAACCCCAATATCTTGATTTCTAGTAGCAATACATCGCGAACCTATATATATATCATCTGCTAATACACGGCCAATTAATGTTTGGATAAAAATCCTGTCGGCCATCATTCCATTTCGAGGACTTACAGAAATACCTCGAACGGTGCCACAATCTGTTCGACGTACAACAATGTGTTGAACTACTTCAACAAGTCTGCGCGTGAGATATCCTGCATCTGAGGTTCGGATAGCGGTATCCACAACCCCTTTACGGGCTCCGTAGCAAGAAATAATGTATTCTGTTAAAGAGAGTCCTTCGCGTAAATTGCTTTGAATGGGTAAATCAATCATTTGCCCTTGGGGATCCGACATTAATCCTCTCATACCTACTAATTGATGTACCTGAGAAGCATTTCCTCTGGCTCCCGAAAAAGACATTATATGGACTGGATTAAAAGGATCGGTCATCCGAAAATTAGGATTCATTTCTTGTCGCAAATATTCACTTGTGGCATACCATATTTCGATCGATTGACGTAATTTTTCTACCGCGTGTACATTCCCATAATGATGGTGTTTTTCCAAAATAAAACTTTGTTGTTCAGCGTCTTGAACTAGCCATCTTTTAGAAGGTATTGTTAAAAGATCATCAATTCCTAATGAAATGGATGCGGCGGTAGCTTGTCGGAAACCCAGAGTCTTTACTTGATCCAGGATATGTGATGTATATCCTATTCCATAGTGATCAATAAATCGACTAATAAGTCGTTTCATGGCAGTTCCGTCTATCACTTTATTGTGAAAGACCTGAGTGGGCCGTTCTGCCATCAGTACCTCCATATTGCGCTGAGTAGAATTTGACAATGGGCTTGAGTCAGTGATTGGAAAACTTCCTTTTCTAGATCTTGATTCACGTAGAAATTCTGCAATTATGGCCCTAGTTAACCCGGAGAGACTCGAATTCCCGTTGGTAACATAGAATTACAACAGCCCTGCCAAAACCCCTGTATGGCTTCTTCTATTTCTCGATAAAGAGAAATATGACCAAGAGTGGTTCGAATATATATATAAAGAATTTCTTTTTTTATACTTCGTACTATTAAATAGTGTCCATAAATCTCATAATAGGTCCCCACAGATTCATAGTGAATTTCGATGGGAACTTCTCTTGCAGCAATAACGCGTTGATCTAGTCGCCACCGCAGCCACAAAGGACTACCTAAATTGATTCGTTTTTGCCGATAAGCTCCAATTGCATCATAGGGATTACAAAAAAAGGGTTCTTTTTTTTTTGTATACTTATAGTTATTATCTTCATTTTGATAGTTTCTACGATTACATGGATTATACCTATTTACACAAATACCCCGACGATTTCCACTCGTTAAGACATAGAGTCCACTAAGCATATCTTGAGTTGGTGCCGAAATGGGATCCCCAATAGTTGGAGACAAAAGATTCATATGAGAAAACATAAGTAAACGTGCCTCTGCTTGAGCCTCCAAAGATAAAGGCACATGAACAGCCATTTGATCCCCGTCAAAGTCTGCATTGAAGCCCTTACAAACTAATGGATGTAAACAAATAGCGCGTCCTTCCACTAAAACGGGGAGGAATGCCTGTATGCCTAATCTATGCAGAGTAGGCGCTCTATTCAGCAATACAGGATGGTCATCCAGAATTTCCTGAAGTATTTCCCATACAATCGGTTTTTTTTTCCGAATTTGACTCTTAGCAACTCCTATGTTCGAAGCAAGACGTTTTCTAATTAGGTCACGAATTACAAATGCCTGGAAAAGTTCTATTGCTATTTCGCGAGGCAATCCACATCGATGTAATGAAAGTGAAGGGCCTACGACAATCACGGACCGCCCTGAATAATCGACCCGTTTACCAAGCAGAGTCTCGCGAACTCTTCCTTCTTTGCCTTCAATTACATCTGAAAGCGACTTGTAAACTCTATTATGATCATCTCTCATTGGTTGTCCGCAGATTCCATTATCAAGAAGTGCATCCACGGCTTCTTGTAGCAATTTTTCCTGAGATATTATTAATTCTTCTGGCGTAGCTATACTTGTTGTTAATAGATCTGTAAGAGTATTATTCCGATAGATAATTCTTCTATAGATTTCATTAATATCCGAGGTCACTAGTTTATCCTCATCTATATGATAGATTGGTCTCAACTCAGGAGGAAGAACTGGTAATAGACACAAAACCATCCATTTTGGTTCTATATTTGTTCGAATAAAATGCTTAGCCAATTCCATGCGTCTAAGCAAAAAATCTTTTCTTCTTCCAACTTTTCGATCTTCCCATTCATTCCCTGTGGGTTCCTCTTCCTCCAATTCTTTCCATTCTACCAATGAATAGTCTATAATAATTCGTAAATCTAGATTGGCTAATTGTTGTCTGATAGAACCTCCCCCGGTAGACATCTCTCGATTTCGAAATGTATCGAAGCTCCGGGTAGTAAAAAAAATTGGGATTCTGTATTTCCAGGGTTGAATTTCATATTCCAATAAACCCCGTAATCGTAAAAAAGTAGGTTTTTTATCTATGGGCCTAGCAAAATAAAAATTGGGATAGGATTTCCCCCCCAAAAAATCGGACGTGAAAGTTTCCTTTCATCCGGCTCAAGTAGGTATACCAAAAAAAGAAAAGAGTTCTCGCTTTC